ATGTGGTAAATGATGAATCAATTTGTTTTTATACGCCTGTCACTTTTTATCTTTGTTAGTACCGTCTATAATGATAGATTAATCAAAAATTTGGAATATCCCCTATTTTTTGAAAAAGGAAACTTAGGTAAGTGCTTTTTTAGAAACATATATGTACAAAAAGAACATATTTCATTTAGCTCCTTCATGCCTACTATAACTAGTTATTGTGGTTTTCTACTAGCGGCTTTAACGGTAACCTCAGCTCTATTTATTGGTCTGAGCAAGATACGACTTATCTGAAATTAGTATTTGAAATGCACAATTCATAAAAATAAATCTTTCGATAGGATTCCGTATAAATTGCAAATTCTTGGTCATTGAGATTCATGGTAATTCAGATTAATATTTAGGTATAGATATTACCTCCTTTTTCTCCTTTCAAATAAATTGCAATGGTTGAAGTTTTTCTATTTGGAATCGTGTTAGGTCTAATTCCTGTTACTTTGGCTGGATTATTCGTAACTGCATATTTACAATATAGGCGTGGTGATCAATCGGACCTTTGATTAATTACTATCGCTTTTTTTGATTGACCTCCTACTTTCTTTAATACAAAGGAGGTCAAATTCAGATTGCGGTTCAAGTTAGTGAAGCTCTTTCAGTCTAATTTGATCTAAGAAAAATAAGGACGAAATCACGCTCTGTAGGATTTGAACCTACGACATCGGGTTTTGGAGACCCGCGTTCTACCGAACTGAACTAAGAGCGCTTTCTTATCAGAAAAGAGAAGACTGTAAAGACACTTTTTTTAACCCCAATTTAATGATAATGAACGATTATATAATATTGGATATTGGAATCGATCTTAATTAATCCCTCGTTACTGCTCAACGAAGAAGTAATAGGTAGGGATGACAGGATTTGAACCTGTGACATTTTGTACCCAAAACAAACGCGCTACCAAGCTGCGCTACATCCCTCCAATTAGTCTACAGTGTTATTGTATAGAATTCCTGTTTTGTTTTCCACATCGTTATTTCCTCCATTGATATATAGAATTTTTCTGGGCATTTCGTCTTTTTGGTCCCTATTAACATATAATAATAGTAAAAGATCTTCTATACGTATGAAATACGGAACGGAACCTGTCGTAAAAATAAATGAGTAGTTTTCGGGAATGCTCGGGAAGAGAGGAAAGTTTTTTTATGTTTTAATAAAAAATTTTCTTTACTGGATATTTGTACATTTCCATTTGAATTAGGGATTCCGTGTACAAGGTTCTTAACTGCATATGCATCTGATCATTTATGTATTACCATTTTATATTACAATAAAAGAAGGAAGGAGATTTTTCAATGCGAGATCTAAAAACATATCTTTCCGTGGCACCGGTATTAAGTACTCTATGGTTCGGCTCTTTAGCAGGTCTATTGATAGAGATTAATCGTTTTTTCCCAGATGCATTGACATTCCCCTTTTTTTGATTCTAGTTATTGATACGGTACCAAATAACGGAGATTCGAGATACAATTAAATATTTGTGACTAATCCTTTGCCCCCTTTTTCTCTTTTTTCCCTTTTAGAATATTTTAGAATAAGAGGGAGGAAAGAGAAAAAAGAAAAGGTGTATTCAACAGCTTCGAGACTTGGGTTCAAGTTTGAATTAAATAAATTATTCAATTCAAAAATTAACTAGGGATGGAGGTAGAATAAATAGGGTGGGGCCTATATCTAGGACAAGACTCTTATACAAGGTACTTAAATGTAAATGAAATACTGTGATTTTAATTTGAAATAACGTTTAGAAATTTTTTTAGTATATTGATTGCAGCGAAAGTTTTCATAATTGGATTTCAAGTTAATAACTTCTATTTATCCTTCCTTCCTTCTTCTTCGTTTCGGATCGAAAATAGAAGAGTTGAGTAAATCAAAAATCCAAAGGGGGTTCATGGCCAAGGGAAAAGATGTCCGAATAACGGTTATTTTGGAATGTACCGGTTGTGTTCGAAACGGTGTTAATAAGGTATCAACGGGTATTTCCAGATATATTACTGAAAAGAATCGTCACAACACGCCTACTCGATTGGAATTGAGAAAATTCTGTCCATTTTGTTACAAACATATGATTCATGGGGAGATAAAGAAATAGATCGAATCGAGCACATGTATGTAACCCTTCCAAGGAAGGGTAAAAATGACATTCTATATAGAACATAGTTAAATATTCTATATATAACATAATTAAATATAAACAAACCAAATCCTATTTATTCTAATTCATTTTAGATCCGACTGAAATAGGATTTTCGGGATAAGGAATAAACTAAACAAACCATGGATAAATCCAAGCGGCCTTTTCTTAAATCCAAGCGATCTTTTCGTAGGCGTTTGCCCCCGATTCAATCGGGGGATCGAATTGATTATAGAAACATGAGTTTAATTAGTCGATTTATTAGCGAACAAGGAAAAATATTATCTAGACGGGTGAATAGATTGACCTTGAAACAACAACGATTAATTACTATTGCTATAAAACAAGCTCGTATTTTATCTTTGTTACCTTTTCTTAATAATGAGAAACAGTTTGAAAGAACCGAGTCGACCACCAGAACTGCGGGTCTTCGAGCCAGAAATAAATAGGCTTACTCTTTCTTCACTTGACTAAAAAAAAGTAAAATCCGAACTCGAACGCAGATTGATGTTTTGTTCGAAAAATATTAAAAATATAGATTGAATTATCGTGTCGTAAGAAAAAAAAGAATCGGGCAAGAATAAAGATTTTTTTTGAGTGTGTTCATTCAGTTTTACTATTTTTTTATCATATTTATTTTGACTTTACCCTCCCGGAGTTCATTCTCCGGGGAACTCCGTTTAAATTATTCCGGTGGATTCTTTCCAATCTACTTCTTTTATGATCTCATTGGAAATCATATAAAGACAATTTTTATTTGATATAGCTATTTGTGCAAGTATTTTACGATTAAGAAGCACCTGTTTCTTATATAGGTCGTGTATTAATCTACTATAACTATAGGATACCCCTATTTCACGAATTACTGCGTTTATTCGGATGATCCATAAACGGCGAAAATTTCTTTTTTGCTTATCCCTATCCCGATGCGACGAAACCAAAGCTCTTATTTTCTGTTGAGTAATTGTTCGAGTAAGTCTTGAATGAGCCCCTCGAAAGCTTGATGCAAATAAACGAATTTTTGTTCTACGTCTCCGAGCTATATTTCCCCGTCTAATTCTGGTCATTGAATAAATGAAACTTTGACGAATAACTAATAGATTTCCTTTCTTTCAGTTATTCTTTTTCCCTTTCCTAGTCTATTAATAACAAAGCTTTTTTCCAATGTATAAAAAAAAAATTCCAATGACTTTGGCTACTATAACCTTCCCGACCGCTATTTTTATTTTTTCTAGACATTTCACTTCGAAATAAGAAATTTAATTTTACTAGGTATCAAAATATAATAAATAAAAAATATAAATGGATAAAGAAATAGTGGCTTCCTTCGTTTATATGGTTACTTCTTAAACGGTGAGGTTTTCTCTATACACCGGAGCCTTTACTTCATTTAATCAATGTTATTGGTAACTTGTATAGTTCACATTCGTTGGCTCTACCCATGAATTATCCAGTAATAGGTCTTTCACGATTAGATCTACTTACACAGTAACGGTATTTAATTATGAAAGTTGGCTGGGTAGCTAACCCTGTTAGTCCGTTCTTGCAAGAGGGGCCTAAGTTTTATGTTTTTATTTTTAAGTAGGATTTTCTCCGCTTAATGGATAACCATTTGCTACCAATGGAGAATTGCTTCTCATCTTAAATTGAGGTGATTGGATTTGCACCAATGGAAACCATAAATTTCATACACAATAGAATGGATAGATTCTTTTTTTTATACTGAATTGAACGGACTTCTTTTTCTATTCTAGCCTATTCCCCGGTACTGATCATTGATACTAGAAAAGGTTTTCTTTCTTTTATTTTATCCCAGCTCATGATCTGAACGAGTCGCACATACACCCTAGTACATGTTCCTCGACGCTGAGGGCATCCCCGAAGTGCGGGGGATTTTGTGACATTTCTGATTGGCTGTCTTGTATTTCTAATAAGTTGTTTAATAGTTGGCATGTTGAATCATATCATATAAATAATGGACTGGTTTAGATCGATCCTAACCTGATCATTTTTAATTACTTCTATTTAATTTTAATTTTCTAGTAAATTAAGCAAAAATAGAAAATATGAAATCGAGAATTTGCGCGAAAAAAACCCGGGCTTTTCACTCAACCACCGCGACAACATCAACAATTCCATAAGCTTGGGCTTCTGTTGCTGACATAAAAACATCTCTTTCCATGTCTTCCGAGACAACCCATAAGGGTTTGTCCGTTCTTTGTACATAAACCCTTGTGAGGGTTTCACGCAGTTTTAGCAGCTCTTCCGCTTCCAGGATAAATTCTCCCGTTTGTGCCTCATAAAAAGAACTAGCAGGTTGATGAATCATTACCCTGATGGTATAACAAAAGAGGGGTTCCTCTATTTTGCATGATGAATAGAAAAGAAAGATAAAGAATAAAAAGAAAAAAAACAAGATAGAATTGAACAACCACAACCGTACGGGCATCTTTTATGCATTGCATACGGCTCTATAATAAAATTGACCTTTACCTTCCATTAAAGAAAAAAAATAGTATCTATCAGACCCAGATCGGTAAATGATCAAATTACCACCCTTCCTTTCGTAGGAGTTCAAAAATACTATGATGGTTCCGTTGCTTTATATATATTTATTATTAATTATTAATATTATTTGGTTTGTCTGTGTTTCAGCAATCCCAAAGTTGCTTTTTGTAAAATTCAAGAAAAAAATAATCTTTTTTTTTATTTTCGAACTCTTTCAGAATACAACTAAGCCCCCTGTGTGAAAATAAAAAAGTTTGTGACGCTGAACTGGAATCTCCAATATAAAAACAGGAAATACCTTTTATCTCATACTACTCTC